TCCAATCATTGGTATCGAAAATTTATACAATAAAATTAGGTAGGTTCTTAGTCTAGTATAGTTCCCTATCTATGATTCTGCTATGTACTAAAATAATTTTATTGTAATGGAATAGAATCCCTTGTATGAGTAAAAAGAATAAGTACAGTTTTGAATGTTTTGCTTATGTACAAAGTAACAACCAACCATTCTAATTGGATCAGTGAATCATTTTTCAGTCATTCATTGAATGATAAATCACTACAAGTGAGGGAGATACACGATTTAAATAACGGAAAATCAAATATTTTAAAATTGTATCTAGAATGACCGGAAAGGTAGAAACAAGACCGGATATAATTTGATCATTATGAGCAAATCCAAAATCTTTGTAGACAGATCCAATCATTAGTTCCCAACCGTGGGGCGAATGGAATCCTATACATAAATCAGTTACTAAAAGAATGGAAAAGGCTTTGATTGTGTCGCTTAAGTTATATAGAAATTCTTGAACCCAATAGTTAAGAATAACAAGTTCTCCATTACCTAGCATAGAATAACCACTTAGAATAACGAAACAGATCATATTTGTCGAGAAGTGCAAAATCGTATGGATACAATCTTCATTGTGCATCTTGATCAATTGGATCGTTTCGTTGTAGATTCCGATACGAAGCTTTTCTAGATGTGTTCCCGGGTATTCCTTTATCATTTCGTCCAAGAGTAAGAGTTCCTCTAATTCTATGAATTTTTTTAGAATACTCTTTTCTTGAATATCATTCAAAAAAATTTCGGATTGCCTAGTATCCCACCAATTAGTAACCCAAGATTCCAGACTTTTAGTAAATGAGAGAGAGATCCACCAGGGCAAAAATACTATAGATGCAAGATATAGAAGGGGAATTAATGCTTTCTTTTTTGCCATTTTTTCGTCTTTGAATTTTTAATGAACTCACCCCATTCGTTGACGCTATACGATACTAACTAATATTCCTATCAAGGATCGGTTCTATTACAAGTTATCGAGCCCACGAATCTATTCCCCGCTTTTTTTGTGTATGATTCAGCGGTTAGTACTTGAATTTATAAATAATACAGAAATGGAATAAAAAAGAATCCACTTCGAATAAAGAGATTGTTTCCAAATCTATCACTTGCTAAAATTCGAAGAGAGTGACCCCTTTCAATAAAGAAATGCATGAAAGAGCCCCTTCAAGTAACAAATATTATTCAGATTTTGAAACGAAAGAACTCTCTTTCTATCAAAATATCCAATTTTTTGAAAAAAAAAAAAAACGACGCATAGTCCGGGAATAATTGAGAGAATTTTCTGAAGAATATTGTGATTCTGATAAAAAAAATGACTACCAAAACAAGACAAAAAAGCTATCGTTATAAGCATCCCAATCGTTTGGTAATTAAGAAGTACAAAAAGGGATAAAAATAAAAATTGATTGACAAAACAAAAAAAAAAGAGAATCTACAAGATAGAATCTCTCTATTGAAAAGAAAAAAAAGCATTCATTCTTTTCATTTCAGTTTCAATTCATTTTTTAAAATACTTCAATTGGTACACGCAAGAAATAAGCCAATTCAGCAGCTTTTTGCTCAAGTTCTCGTGGAGTCAAATTCTCATCAGTACGAGTCAAAGGAATAGCGCCATGGCCTCTGATTTCCATATAAAGGACACGACGAGCATAAATACCCTCTTTCACTTCTATTCTGATGGACTGGACGTCTTTCATAAAGAATTGGAGGAAGATGCGACGATTTTTTCCAGGAAATCCCCAACGAAAAATACACACTATTCCTTCTTTTCTATCGAACCGATCATAACCACTACCTACATTCCACGAAATTGTGCACCACAAATAAGAGCTAATAAAGAGACCCGCAATTCCGTAGAAAGACATCACGATCCCCTGTGGAAAAAAAATGATTTGCGTAGGCGGAAATAAAGATATCAAATTTCTACCAAGATAACTGGAAATTCCAACTAATAAAAACCCTAATGAACCTAAAAAAAGGATAAAGGCCCAGCAGAAATTACTTGTTTTTCGAGACCCTGCTATAAGTTCTATCCATATATGTTCTGATCGCCAATTCATACTAGATCTAGTTGCATTTTATTGAAATTGAGAGAATAACCCAAATTAATTTTACTTTTTGTGTGTTTCCGAAATAACTCTCATCAACTAGCACTATTCTGATGTGAACTTTTATTTTAGGAGTAATTCATCGAATTGGTTAGATATAAAATAATAATATCCATTTCGTATGATTTCCTATAGATATCCACATACATATAGATATATTCACTTTACATTTAAGGCATTCGCCCCGATCCCGATTTGATTTCGTTGCAAATAGCTATAATTTATTTACTCATATATCATGTTTACACACGAATAACAATAATAGTTTCTTTATGTTCGGGGGAAACCACATCACATATTTTATTCTAAGAAATAGATATCTGTGTTATGGTCTAAGTCTAAATCTTGAAAAAAAAAAACAAAATAGATGAGATTTAGCCCCATCATATCGATATCTAAAAAATCTTGTTTTTTTGAATATGAAGAGATAAAGAAGCCATCGCAATTGCCGGCAATATTAGGCCCACGAAAGGCACAAAAAAAGAGGGTAAATTTGTCATAAAATGGATACCTGGATTTACTATTTTTACCTGTTATTGTTATATTGTTATTTATATTGTTATAAAGGTATCTTATAATCATTATTTATAATTCATATAGAATTATACTAAGCATATCTAAGTGAGTATATGTGATATAATAAAAAATATATAAATATTATAAAATAAGTGCAAGGAATGTCGAACTAAATAAATATAATTTTTAATCTTTCTACATGAAATATATATATATATGATAATCGCCTTTTTTATTATCTTGTTTTTGTCTTATAATTTGAATTTCATAAAATGGAATAAAATAAAGAAAGAGTTTCTTACAACTTCCTGAAAAATTTGTTACAATCCGATCCGGGAATAGGGAGTCTTAGTAAAACTGGGGATTCTAAAAAAATATCGAAAGATGCAAGATTCTGTACTTTTCACTTTTAAATTTTCTATATTTGAATTATATACACATAAGAAGAGAACGTGAAATTCGCTTTATTCTCCTTGCCTAATTTTAATTTAGCGGAAGAAGGAATGCATTCTTTTTTTTTGATAGAGGTTTTTACTGATTAGTAATCGGGAATGTCGGTAAAAAAAAAATGATCCGCATAATTATTTTTACAATTAAATCTTATGTTATCAAATGCTACCAAGCCAAAATCCGTAGAATGGATTTTGGCTTTGATTTCTATAAACTAAATAACTACTCGTTTTATAAAAAAAAAATAATAATTTATATTTTGATTAATTAATATATTTTTTTTATTAAGGATCCGCTTGATTGAATTTTGATTCAGAGAAAAGAAAGCGTGGAGCTGAAATAACTCACTCAGAACGTCTTTTAAAAGATTACGTGGTACGATTAGGTCGAATTGGCCCTTATGGAATAAATATTCAGCCGTTTGTGAGCCCTCAGGTACTGTCGTATTCAATGTTTGTTCAATTACTCTTTTACCCGCAAATGCAATGTAGGCATTGGGTTCGGCAATAATGATATCGCCCAACATACCAAAACTGGCTGTCACCCCACCAGTAGTAGGAGATGTAAGGATTGATACATAGAATAACTTTTTCTTTGATTGATAATCATATAAAGCGGAAGCTATTTTAGCCATTTGCATCAAGCTCAAACTTCCTTCTTGCATGCGTGCTCCTCCGGAAGCACACACTAGAATAAGAGGCAAAAACTGATTGGTAGCATATTCGATCAAACGAGTGATCTTCTCGCCAACTACGGAGCCCATACTACCCCCCATAAACTGAAAATCCATAACCCCAATTGCTATGGGAATACCGTTTAGTTGACCTGTGCCTGTTTGAACAGCCTCAGTTAATCCTGTTTTTCTTTGATAAGAATCAATACGCTCTTTGTAAGATTCCTCTTCCAACGGAAATTCAATGGTATCCACAGAGACCATATCTTCATCCATAGGAACCCAAGTACCTGGATCAATCAAAAGTTCTATTCTATCTGAACTACTCATTTTCAAATGATGTCCACAGTGTTCGCAAATATTCATTTTTGATTTCAAAAATTTCTTATAATTTAATCCATAACAATTTTCGCATTGAACCCATAAATGCCTATATTTTTGAGTAAAATCTAGATCATTAGAATTTTCCGTTTCTGTTATAGTTAACTCACTACCAGCCGGACTCGTTTTTATACTTGAACTCTGGGTTTCACTACTATTTCTGCTTTCATCAAAAATGTAACTAGAAATGTAATTGTCATTGTAATTGACAATACCACTTAAAATGTAACTATCAATACAAATTTGAGAACGAAAATAGCTGTCAATACAGCTAGTAATGTGTTTATTCCAACTATATTTAGTATCATATATGTAAGGATCATAGTGGGGATCATCACTATTAGATACACTATTTAGATAACAAAAATTCCGAGAATTAGAAAAAGAGCTTTCTAGTTCACTTAGAAAAGAATGAGCATTGTCAATCTCAAAAATTTTATTTTCAATATCAAAACATATGAAATAACTTTCCCTATTATTATCCCTAACTAAAAAAGTATCATCAGGTACGAAATTATGAATGTCTCTAACGCCGACTAAATGATCAACATTACTGTAACTAGAATTGTCACTATCACTCCCACTAAGAGTGTTTTTATCTATATCATTTCTAATCGGGTCTTCACTCACACTGGTATTTTCAATAGAACCAAGGCTGCCCATTGATTTACTTAGCCCATACCCGTATTCTAACTCCTTTTTTTTGGACAACATCGAGTTGAACCACCCTTTTTCCATAAAGCCTTGTTGCACATATTTACATGAAAAATACAATAGATGAATAGTCATTCGATAAAAAATCATTTGAATATTTCATTTACTATCCTAATACGCATCCAAATACA